TAAAAAGTGTTGTGTTATAATTATAAAAAACCTGTTCGCTTCGAAAAAAAAAATCGATTTGATCCCAATAGAAATGATTTTTCATTTTATTCTAGAGTGATTCAAACAAATAACATTTTATTTTTGATTTGATTTTTGAAGAAAATTTCATGTTATATTTATTATTATTTTAATATTAGATTAGTTTACTCAAAGGTTTTGCAAAAAATATGTTGATTGAAAATTATGAGATGCGTAGATGTCACAGATAATCAGTCGTTTCGTTTTTTTTATACCGACCTTACTTTATTTTTGTTAGTGACATCTATAATGTAATAGTTGATGAATTCAAAATATTCAATTGAACTTATTCTTTGAATTGCGATTTTTGCTTATTTTATTTCTAAATGGAAACTTAGGTAAATGCTTTAGACACATATGTATAAAAAGAACATATTTTAGTTAGCTCCTTCATGCCTACTCTAACTAGTTATTTCGGTTTTTTACTAGCGGCTTTAACTATAACCTCCGCTCTATTTATAGGTCTAAACAAGATACGACTTATTTGAAATTAATTGAATGAACAACTCAAGGAATGTTTCTGTGGGATTCCGCCCATCTTTCTAGTTCTTTACTGCAGCAATTGAGAATTTTTGGTTATTGAGATTCATGGGCAATTCAGATTAATATTTATGGATAGATATTACCTTTCTTTTTTTTTTTTTTTTTCAAACAAATTGAAATGATTGAAGTTTTTCTATTTGGAATTGTCTTAGGCCTAATTCCTATTACTTTGGCTGGATTATTTGTAACTGCATATTTACAATACAGACGTGGTGATCAGTTGGATCTTTGATTAATTAACAATTTTTTTTTGATTGACCTCCTGTGGATTAAAGAAAGGAGGAGGTCAATTTTAGATTCGATTACTGTTCATTTATTTCAGTCTAATTCAATTTGACTTAACAAGAATGGAATCACGCTCTGTAGGATTTGAACCTACGACATCGGGTTTTGGAGACCCACGTTCTACCGAACTGAACTAAGAGCGCTTTCTTATCAAAATAGATAAGACTGGAAAGAAAGGGTTTTTTTATAACTGAAAACTCTATCTACATCTTGCATGCATACATTATTTATCATATAGAGTATAATAAATAAAATGAGAGATTAGGCATGTCCAATTTGAATCAAAATTTCAATTAATTCCTCCTTACTTCTCAAAGTAAAAGTAATTAGGTAGGGATGACAGGATTTGAACCCGTGACATTTTGTACCCAAAACAAACGCGCTACCAAGCTGCGCTACATCCCTTTCAATTCAATAGGTTTTTATAGTGTAATTGTAAAACATCCTTGTCTTGTTTTCCACATTCTTATTTCTCATATAAATTCATAATTAAACTTGCACTGCTAGTTCCTCTTCTTTTTGGTCTTTTATCATATAAGGTATAATAAAAAGGATTTGTATATTTATGTATATGAAAAACCTGTTGTAAACTAAAAAAAAAAGACTTTTCTTTTCGGGAATGCTCAGTTCAATAGGAAGGGGCATGTTACTCTTTTTCTTAAAAAAAAATATCTTATCGACTCGAAGTAAAAAAGGAAAAGTACGTAGATTTTTTTTTAGGGATTTCGTGTACAAATACAAGTAGTCTTTGACTCTATACATAGGATTATAGATTAGATATGTATTACTTTTATATATTAAAGAAATGAAAAAGGAGGATTTTCAATGCGCGATTTCAAAACATATCTTTCCGTGGCACCGGTACTAAGTACTTTATGGTTTGGGTCTTTAGCCGGTCTATTAATAGAAATCAATCGTTTTTTCCCAGATGCGTTGACATTCCCCTTTTTTTGATTCTAGTTATTGAGACGGGTAAGGGGTTAACGAAGATTAGAGCTAGAATCAACTATCTGTGACTAATCCCTCCCCTTTTTTTATTTAAAAAAAACCTAAATAGGATTAGTTGAGTAAAGAAGAAAGTGGATTCAACCTTATCAAAACTTAGGCTCTCAGGCTCGAATGGAAACGAAAATGTGGGTCTAGGATAAGCCTATTATCCAAGATACTTAAATGAAATTACTGTGATTCGAAATTCGAGTTAGCAACTTCTATTTTTGCAACTTTTCTATTTTTCTTGAAGAAAGGAAAAGAAAAAAAATAGAAAAGTTGCTTGAATTAAATATACAAAGGAGGTTCATGGCTAAGGGTAAAGATGTTCGAGTAAAAGTGATTTTGGAATGTACTGGTTGTGTTCGAAAGAGTGTTAATAAGGGATCAAGGGGCGTTTCCAGATATATTACTCAAAAGAATCGACACAATACGCCTAGTCGGTTGGAATTGCGAAAATTCTGTCCCTATTGTTACAAACATACAATTCATGGAGAGATAAAGAAATAGATCGAGCCGAACGTCTATCTATTATCCTTTCAAGTAAGGAGACAAAACATTTTTCATCTATATCATTTACTTTTTTTTTATAAATAGAAAATGGATTTCTAATATATTTCTTATTTCTATTATTTCTTTATAGTAAATATTTCATATTATTATATTATATTATATATATACTATATATTATCGAAAAAAATTATAGAAAAAATAGAAATAAACAAATCAGATCCTATTTTGGCTGGACCTAACAAAATTAGAATTAAGAAATAGGATTTTCGGTATGTATAAAGAATAAACTAAACAAAATATGGATAAATCCAAGCGACCCTTTATTAAATCCAAGCGAGCTTTTCGTAGGCGTTTGCCCCCGATCCAATCGGGGGATCGAATAGATTATAGAAACATGAGTTTAATTAGTCGATTTATTAGTGAACAAGGAAAAATTTTATCTAGGCGAGTGAATAGATTGACCTTGAAACAACAACGATTAATTACTATTGCTATAAAACAAGCTCGTATTTTATCTTTGTTACCTTTTCTTAATAATGAGAAACAATTTGAAAGAACCGAGTCGACTACTAGAACTGCTAGTTTTAGAACCAAAAATAAATAAAATAATAGACTTATTCTTTTTCGTTCTATTTATTTAATTAATAATTGAATCAAAATTGGAATCTGAACTCAAGCACGGATTGCAGTTTTGTTCTAAAAAAATTGTCGAATCTAGATTTGATTGTCACGTCGTAAGATAATATAAAAATTGGGAATTTTTTTTTTGAATGGATTTGTTGATTTTTTTTTATTTATCATATTTTATTAGACTAATTTCTACTCTATACTCCCGGAGAATAAACTCCGGGGAACTTCATTTAAATCGTTTCGAGGTATTCTTCTTTCCAATCTTCTTTTTTTAAGATCTCATTAAAAATCATATAAATACAATTCCTATTTAATATAGCTATTTGTGCAAGTATTTTACGATTAAGAAGCAACTTTCTCTTGTACAGATCGTGTATAAATTTACTATAATTATAGTATACCCCTCTTTCACGAATTACTGCGTTTATTCGAGTGATCCACAAACGGCGAAAATCTCTCTTTTGCCTGTCTCTATCCCGATGAGCCGAAACCAAAGCTCTTATTTTCTGTTGAGCAATGGTTCGAGTAAGTCTTGAATGAGCCCCGCGAAAGCTTGATACAAATAAACGAATTTTTCTTCTGCGTCTTCGAGCTATATATCCCCGTTTAACTCTAGTCATTGAATAATTGAAACTTTGATGAATAACTAATCGATTTTATTTCTTTAAGTTATTCTTTTCGCCTTCTGGTCTATTAATAACAAAACGGATTTTTCCAATGTATAAAATAAAAATTCCAATGGCTTTTGCTACTATAACCTTCCCAACCACTATTTTTGTTATTTTTCTTTTTTTCGACATTTCGTCTTGAAACGAGACAAAAAAATTTATTAATGTATCAAAAAAGTAAATAAAAAAATGTGAATTCAAGTTAAATATAGATGATTAAAGAAATAGTGGATTCCTTCGTTTCTATGGTTACTTTTAAAACGGTGAGGTCCTCTCTATACACCGGAGCCCCTTTCCTTCATTTCCGGAATCTTATTGATAACTTGTACAGTTCAAACCTTTTGGCTCTACCCATGAATTATCCAGTAATAGGTCTTTCACAACGAGATCCACCTATACAGTAACGGTATTTAATTTTGAAGGTTTGCTGGATAGCTGACCCTGTTAGTCCGTTCTTGCAAGAATCAGAGCCGAATTTTTTTGCTTTTAAAATAAGATTCCCTGCTAAATGGATAACGTTCGTTACCAATGGGAAATTTTTTCTTATCTTAAACCCGATTTATACCAATAGAAACCATAAATTTCATACCCAATAGATGAATTTATTATTTTTTTTTTTTCATTTTAGATAGTGACTGGAGTTTTATACCATTCACCAGTATTGATTATTGATACTGGAAAAATTCTTTCCTTTCATTTGCTTTTTTTTGTTCCAGCTCATAATCTGAACGAGTCACACATACACCCTAGTACATGTTCCTCGACGTTGAGGGCATCCCCGAAGAGCGGGGGATTTCGTGACATTTCTGATTGGCTGTCTTGTGTTTCTAATAAGTTGTTTAATAGTTGGCATGCTGAATCATATACATAATGGGCTGGTTTAGATCAATCCTAACCGAATTTTTTTTTATAGTTAATGGAATATTAAACACAGAATGGTAAACCAAGTAACAAGAAAAAATTTCAAATGTTTAAAACTATTTTTATTCCTTTTATTCGACCGCTACAAGATCAACAATTCCATAAGCTTGGGCTTCTGTTGCTGACATAAAAACATCCCTTTCCATATCTTCGGATACAACCCATAAGGGTTTGCCCGTTCTTTGTACATAAACCCTTGTGAGGGTTTCACGCAATTTCAAAAGTTCTTCCGCTTCCAGGATAAATTCTCCCGTTTGGGCCTCATAAAAAGAGCTCGCGGGTTGATGAATCATTACCCTGATGATATATACCATAAAAAAGTTCTTCTATCTCGCGTAATGTGATGAATAGAAAAAATATGGAATTAAGAATAAAAAAGATAGAATTGAACAACCGTACGGGCATTTTTTTCGCATTGCATACGGCTATAGAATGGAATTTACTTTCATTTTCCGTTGAACAAAGAGAAAATCTAGAATTGATTAGATCCAGATCAGTAAATTATCCAATTACCACCCTTCTTTTCGTAGGAGCTAAAAATACTATGATGGCTCCGTTGCTTTAATATATTTATTTCATCTGTAGTTAAGCAATCCCAAAGTTTTTTTTTGATTCGAAAAATAAGAAAGAAAATTTTTTTGTACTCTTTCAAACATAAATAGAGTCTTTTTTTATGAAAAAAAAGTTTGTGACGCTGAAATGGACTCCTGATATAAAATAAAGAAATCGGGAATACTCTTCATCTCATACTCCTCTTTCGATACATAATTGAAGGTTTTGAAAATAAAATAGAGAAAAATATCTCATATCGAATTCAAAGTGCCATGCTATTATTACTTAAATATTAATATTTGATATGGTGAAGGCATAGTTTTATTTTTTCTTTCAAATAAAAAACTCATTGGCGCCAAGCGTGAGGGAATGCTAAACGTTTAGTAATTTCTCCTCCGACCAGGATAAAAGATCCCATTGAAGCAGCTAATCCCATGCATATTGTATGTACATCTGGTCGCACAAATTGCATGGTATCATAAATAGCTACTCCGGGTATTACCCATCCGCCAGGAGAATTTATAAACAAATATAAATCCTTGGTATCATCTTCGATACTGAGATATACCATAAGACCAATAAGTTGATTCGAGATCTCGCTATCGACTTCTTGGCCTAAAAAAAGTAATCTTTCTCGATAAAGTCGGTTGATTCGGGTAAAATTCTATCCCTTAGGAACCGTACATGCACCTTTTGATGCATACGGTTCAAACAAAATTGTGAAAAAAAAATCAATGTGTAGATTCTACATCCTTTTTTTTTTCATAGAGATTTTTCCAACTTATGATGAATAATCAAGAATCTCCTTTTCGATTTTTCAAAAAAGATTACTTTTTCGCAATTCCCTAATTACCCATATAATATATAATATAAAAAAATTTCTATAATTAAAATAGAATAAAATTCTACTAAAAAAAAAAAGAATTTACTAAACTTATTGAACTTACTTTTCATTGATGTATCATATCATCGAGATTCAACTCAAATCACGATGTCATTTTCTTGTTCTTGAATGGGTCTCTTGAAATTTTTAGGTTTATGCTCTACTCCGGGTAACGATCTGCCCGATTTCGATTTGTCCATATAGAACAAATGTTTCCAATACCGCTTTTTTTTGTTAAAATTCCCCTTTTTTTTTTATTTACTTCATATCTTTTCTTTCGTCAATTTCCATATTCAACAGATTAATTACTTTCATTCAAATCATTAAAGTTGAGAGCGCTATTTTGAATTTCAAATCGAAAAAATTAAGAGTTAAAGTAAATAAACTATATAATACAAGCAGTAATTTTTAATATATTCCCGATTGGGATTGGGGTTTTTATAAACGGAGCCTGGATACTTCATTTTATTGGTCCAACCGAGCCAACCATAAATTATTCTAAGTGAGAATATTAACCTGAATCCCCCTCTAAAAAACGGATCGAATTGCATTTCACGCTCCAAATTTTGGATGATTTAATCAATCTTTCTTGGGCGAAATGGAGGATATCTCAATCGGGAGAGATAATGGGGAAATCCCATATGACCCAATATATCTGACAAGTCGCACTATACGTCAACCCAAGATGCATCTTCCTCTCCAGGACTTCGAAAGGGAACTTTTGGAACACCAATAGGCATTAAATGAAAGAAAAAATAATTAAGTACTCTATTTCACTTTGATGTGGAAACGTAATAATTAAGGTTATTGTTTTTAGAATATCACCCATTATTCTATTTTCTGCATAGATTAGAAAGGTTTAGTTTAAGAAAAAATTCTTACCAATATAGCCTTCCAATAATGAACAAGTATGAAAGCATTTACTGATAGAAGATGGTATCAACTCCCCATTGCGTATTGCTACTTATCGGGTATAGAATAGATTTGTTTCTCTTTGTTCCTACAAACATAATTGTTCTATTATTACCAACAGAATAGAAGAAACATTAACCCTTGTTGCTAGATAATCGATTGAACAAAAGGGATCCATTGCATAGTTATAGTCTTTTCCAATGCAATAAAGTTACATAGTGTCATTTTTCTTTGATATAAGGGGTATTTCCATGGGTTTGCCTTGGTATCGTGTTCATACCGTAGTATTGAATGATCCTGGTCGGTTGATTTCTGTCCATATCATGCATACAGCTCTGGTTGCTGGTTGGGCTGGTTCGATGGCTCTATATGAATTAGCAGTTTTTGATCCCTCTGACCCCGTTCTTGATCCAATGTGGAGACAGGGTATGTTCGTTATACCTTTCATGACCCGTTTAGGAATAACCAATTCATGGGGCGGTTGGAGTATTACAGGGGGGACGATAACGGATCCCGGCATTTGGAGTTACGAAGGTGTGGCTGGCGCGCATATTGTGTTTTCTGGCTTGTGCTTTTTGGCAGCTATTTGGCATTGGGTGTATTGGGATCTAGAAATATTTTGTGATGAACGTACAGGAAAACCTTCTTTGGATTTGCCTAAGATTTTTGGAATTCATTTATTTCTTTCGGGGGTGGCTTGTTTTGGTTTTGGTGCATTTCATGTAACAGGCTTGTACGGTCCCGGAATCTGGGTGTCCGACCCTTATGGACTAACTGGAAAAGTACAACCTGTAAGTCCAGCATGGGGTGTGGAAGGTTTTGACCCTTTTGTTCCAGGAGGAATAGCTTCTCATCATATTGCTGCAGGGACATTAGGCATATTAGCCGGTCTATTCCATCTTAGTGTCCGGCCGCCTCAACGTCTATACAAAGGGTTACGTATGGGCAATATTGAAACCGTTCTTTCTAGTAGTATCGCTGCGGTCTTTTTTGCAGCTTTTGTTGTTGCTGGAACTATGTGGTACGGTTCAGCAACTACTCCAATAGAATTATTCGGCCCCACCCGTTATCAATGGGATCAAGGATACTTTCAGCAAGAAATATACCGACGGGTAAGTGCTGGACTAGCCGAAAATCAAAGTTTATCAGAAGCTTGGTCGAAAATTCCTGAGAAATTAGCTTTTTATGATTACATTGGTAATAATCCGGCGAAAGGAGGATTATTTAGAGCGGGCTCAATGGATAACGGCGATGGAATAGCTGTTGGATGGTTAGGACACCCTGTTTTTAGAGATAAAGAAGGACGTGAACTTTTTGTACGCCGTATGCCTACTTTTTTTGAAACCTTTCCGGTCGTTTTGATCGACGGGGACGGAATTGTTCGAGCTGATGTTCCTTTTAGAAGAGCGGAATCTAAGTATAGCGTTGAACAAGTAGGTGTAACTGTTGAGTTTTATGGTGGCGAACTCAACGGAGTCAGTTATAGTGATCCTGCTACTGTGAAAAAATATGCTAGACGTGCTCAATTAGGTGAAATTTTCGAATTAGACCGTGCTACTTTGAAATCAGATGGTGTTTTTCGTAGTAGTCCGAGGGGTTGGTTTACCTTTGGACATGCTTCCTTTGCCCTACTATTCTTCTTCGGACACATCTGGCATGGGTCGCGAACTTTGTTCCGAGATGTTTTTGCCGGTATTGACCCCGATTTGGATGTTCAAGTAGAATTTGGCGCATTCCAAAAAATTGGAGATCCAACTACAAAAAGACAAGGAGTTTAATACAACATTGCTTTGTTATTTTTTGGGATTTGGCATAGGATACTGGAGCAATCTTAATTTGAATCACCGCCCCTTTTTTACTCTTTCCCTTTTATCATTATCGGGAAAATAATTTCAAGTAAACAGGTATGGAAGCTATAATTGTAAACCACAATCAAATATATGGAAGCATTGGTTTATACATTTCTATTAGTCTCTACTCTAGGGATAATTTTTTTCGCTATCTTTTTTCGGGAACCTCCCAAAGTTCCAACTAAAAAGTAAAAAGTTGAAATAATTTTTCATTATCTTAATTGAAGTAATGAGCCTTCCTAATTATAGGAAGGCTCATTACTTCAACTAATCTCCGTGTTCCTCGAAGGGATCTCTTAGTTGTTGAGAGGGTTGCCCAAAAGCGGTATATAAAGCATACCCAGTAAAACTTACAAGTAAACCAGATATAAAGATGGCGACTAGAGTTGCTGTTTCCATTATTATATAATTTTAAGACCACAGTGGATCTATGATAAAATCATTTATTTACAACGGAATGGTATACAAAGTCAACAGATCTCAATGAATAGAATCAGATTTATGGCTACACAAACTGTTGAGGGTAGTTCTAGATCTCGGCCAAAACCTACTACCGTAGGGGCTTTATTGAAACCGTTGAATTCGGAATATGGTAAAGTAGCTCCTGGGTGGGGAACTACTCCTTTAATGGGAGTTGCAATGGCTTTATTTGCAGTATTCCTATCTATTATTTTGGAAATTTATAATTCTTCCGTTTTATTGGATGGAATTTCAATGAATTAAATCCACAAGAAAATGAAATCAAAAAGAACCAACAAGTTTTAGCCTTTCAATACAAAGTGAATTTTTAGGGCTCCGATTTCTATTTCTAAATTCCCTTTTGGTAGTTCGATCGTGAAATTTCTTTCTTTCTGTATTTCCGGAATATGAGTGTGTGACTTGGTATAATTGATCCTATTGATAATACAGAAAATGAGTCTGTCATCTTACCCTGATGGGGATGGTTCTACCTCGTCGGATATTTCTTTTGGTATCTGAAACACGGAATAGCTAAAATAGATTAAGAAATATTTGAACTATGATTCATATTTAATATTTAGACCTCGAGATCGGATTCAAAAAAATTTGCTTTTCAAAGAAAGAATTATAAGTTAGAAATCGAAAGATTTTTATTATTTCAAACTCCTTTGTATGACTATTTTGTGTAATCAACAGACAAATTTTTTTGTATTATTAGTCATAATACCTATCCTATA